GAATACCCGTTATAGTAGAAAATTCGTGTGGTATTTTCGCGGATTTTGCACGTGTGATACATGTTCCGTCTATTTCGCTAAGCAACGCTCTTCGCATCGCAATGCCTATTGTGTCAGCTTGACCTTTCATAAGTGGAGATAGAATAAAGCGTCCATAATAAAGCCGCTTACTGTCGGCTCTTGATTCAACACACTTCCACTGTAATGTCCGAGTGGATATGGTTACTTTCTCTCGAACCATAATAATATTATTTTTTTTTGATTAAATCATTGAATTATTTATTTCTCTTGAAATTTCGTTAATATTTATTCTTACACGCGTCTTTTTTTAGGGGGCCTACAACCATTATGCGGCATAGGAGTTACATCCCGTACGAAACTTAATAATATACCACTTCTACGAATAGCTCTTAATGCCGCATCTCTTCCGAGACCAGGACCTTTTATCATGACTTCTGCTCGTTGCATACCTTGATCGATTACTGTACGAATAGCATTTCCCGCTGCGGTTTGAGCAGCAAACGGTGTCCCTCTTCGTGTGCCCTTGAATCCACAAGTACCGGCGGAGGACCAAGAGATTACCCGACCCCGTACATCCGTAACGGTCACAATAGTATTGTTGAAACTTGCTTGGACATGAATAACTCCTTTTGGTATTTTACGTGCATTTTTACGCGACCCAATACGTCCATTCTTACGTGAACCAATTCTTGGTAAAAATTTTGCCATATTTTTTTATCATCTCAAAAACTAAGTCGAAGATCTATGGATATATCCATTTCATGCCAAACTGGATCCTTTATTTTATTTTTTATTTGTACATCAGATTTTTTAGAGAGTTCCTGTTTAGGAAACTTATCCTTGTCTTTGTTTATGTCTCGGGTTGGAGCAAATTACTATAATTCGTCCCCGTCGACGTATCAGTCGACATTTTTCACAAATTTTACGAACGGAGGCCCTTATTTTCATATTTTTCATTCCTTAATTTTGAATATACATATTTTTGAAGAAACTTAATTTCATTAAATTTTGAAATCTGGAATTGTATCCCTCGAAAATGAAGTTGAAAAAACTACTAAATCATTCGAATTTTTGTTGCGGAGTTTATAAATGGGATGTTCTCTCGTCAAATTCTAACGATGTATATTTGACTCTATCGTGTGGTATATGTATAAAACAAAACTACGTTGGGTTTTTGCTGGGATATAACCTAAAACCCAATCCTCCTTATCTATATCTAACCAACCAAACTCTGTAACATACCATCGGATATCAGAAGGATTACCATATATAACACAAAACTTCTCCACCAATTCTTTCTAGTCGAGCCTCTCGGTCTGTCATTATACCCCGAGAAGTAGAAAGAATTACAATCCCCATTCCGCCTAAAATTCTAGGAATTTTTTGATAGTTAGAATAGATTCGTAACCCAGGTCGGCTGATCCGTTTTAAATTTAGACTAGTTTTATATAATACTTTTCTATTCCTTCTATGTCGTAGGGTTAAAACAAAAAAAGTTTTGTTGTCTTCCCGGTGTTTCCTCACATTTTCAATAAAACCTTCTTGTAAAAGTATTTTAATAATGTTTTCGCTGATGTTAGTAGATGCTATTTGAACGGTTCCCTTTCTATTCATGTCAGCATTTCGTATGGAGGTTATTATGTCAGCAATAGTGTCTCTACCCATGATAAACTCAATTTTTATTGCCCCCGAATTTTGTATAATCAACATACTCTTTATTTTTTCTTTTATTAAAAATTTATTAAATAAAGAAAGGTATATGCACGAAACAAAATTGACTAATTTATTTTAATTTAATCAATTTCATTCAATTTAATTATTATATTTAATTATTATAACTATATGATGTTTCTAGTTTATATCTTAAAATCTCATCTTAATATCTTATAATTACTGTTCTTAAATAATGCTTTTTTTTTATAATACTTCAGGTGCTAATGAAACTATTTTAGTAAAATTTAATTGTCTCAATTCTCGGGTGATTGCGCCAAAAATTCGAGTTCCCTTTGGATTTCCGTCTTGATCAATCACAACTGCAGCATTGTCATCATATCGTATTATCATACCGTTGTCACGTTTGAGTTCTTTACAAGTACGTACAATTACCGCTCTGATCACTTCGGATTTTTCTAAAGGGGAGTTCGGTACTGCTTCCTTTATTACAGCAACAATAACATCACCGATACGGGCGTATCGGCGATTATTAGTTCCTATGATTCGAATACACATCAATTCTCGGGCTCCGCTGTTATCTGCTACACTCAAATGGGTCTGAGATTGGATCATAGCCTTTTTTGAATCTGTTATTTCAATGCAAAAGGAAAAAAGAAATATTGTTTGTTCAAAAAAAATAAACTTGTGATTTTTTCATCTCAACGGCCCGGCCCTTTTTCCTTTGGTTCTATCACGCTATCCCGAAATAATGAATTGAGTTCGTATAGGCATTTTTGAACCCGCTATTTCAATAGCTTTTCTGGCTATATTTTCTGCTACTCCACCGAGTTCATAAAGTATTCTACCGGGTTTAACTACAGCTACCCAATATTCGGGAGCTCCTTTTCCCGAACCCATACGCGTTTCCGTAGGTCTTACAGTAACGGGTTTGTCGGGAAATATACGTACCCATATTTTTCCACCGCGGCGTACATTTCGTGTCATGGCCCGACGTCCCGCTTCTATTTGTCTAGACGTAATCCAAGCGGGTTCAAGTGCCTGAAGAGCATATCGACCAAAACAAATACGATTACCCCGATAAGAAATTCCTTTCATTCTTCCTCTATGTTGTTTGCGGAATCTGGTTCTTTTGGGGTTATAGTTGATGTTTGTTTCGCAATTTCATCTCTACTACAGAACCGGACATGAGAATTTCTTCTCATCTAGCTCCTCGCGAATGAAATGATTATGATTAAAAAAAATCTACATGTCGTTGATAAATAATATACTGAATCAAATACAAAGAATATTATACTATACTGAATCTTGGGATTCCTTTCTCGTCGATTTTTTTTAATCTATTTATATTTTATATTTATTATAAGTTTGTTATTATAAAAATAAAAAAAATAAATTTGTATCTCTTTTTTTACATATTTTATGTTTTTTTTTACATACTTTAATGTATGTATAGAAAGAACTATACTCTTTATTTTTCTATTTATTTTTCTATATATAATATATATAGATATCGAAGATTTATAGATTTCAAATTTTAGATTTAGAGATAATTATTTCTATTTATAGATTTGTAGATAATGTCCTGAACATAAAAACCTTCGCGGGCGAATATTTACTCTTGCAATTGTAATATTGACTTCATTTGTAGGATTAACCCATAAATAACTTCTCAGAATAAATCGAGTGTCTTTTGGTTCCTTTCGCCATCCCGCCCAATAAATCATTAAAATTCGTTTTCATATAGAATCCTATGTATTTACAGGTTCCGTCGTTCCCATTGCTTCTTGTTAATGGTTAGGTTTTAATTATACAATGGAGCCATTTGTTCATTTTGTTCTTGAGTCAATTGTTTTAGTCTTTATTGGCTCGAGGCTCGTTATTTTTTTGGTCTATAAACGCATTCAATTAATTATAGATTTATCCTATATCGATCTTAATGCTTTATTACATTGGCTTTTGTGAGATGATTCATAAACCTTACATATTGAAGTTATAGATCATATATCATTGATCTCTTTCTTTCTCTCATCTTTTCATTTATCTGCATAATTTTTGATTTTGCTTTACAATTCATAATCAGATTAGTTTTTTTGCAAAACATATTTCAATTGTTACAATGAAATGACTAATATAGCCTATTTTGACTGCCTTTTTGGATTCGATCCAGATAATACGAAGCGATGGATTGGTTATTAGTTCTATACTTATGAGTTCATAGTATGGATCAGTCTATTTTTTTGTAATCCTGATCCTAAAAAAACCAACGAGTCACACACTAAGCATAGCAATTATATTAAATAATCAATCGAATTTTTTATTTTATCCAACCCTATAGAATTACTCTTTTTCTTTTTTTGGTAAAAAAAGAATGAAAGACTTTGTCATTTTTTTTATCGATACAACCAACTCGACTGAGGGTTTACTATTCCTCGTCTACAAATGTCCAAATTTTGATTCCTAATACCCCATAAATAGTTCTAACTGCATAGGAAGAATAATCAATTTGAGCTCGAAGGGTTTGTCGAGGAACCCGACCCTCTCTAATCCACTCGACGCGTGCAATTTCTTTTCCGTCAAGGCGCCCTGCAATTTGTACTTGAATTCCTTTTGTATCGGCCTGTTCAGTTAATTCAATAGCTCTTTTCATTGCTTTGCGAAATGAAACTCGATTCTTTAGTTGTCCCGCTATAAATTCGGCAAGAATGTTAGGGTGCCTGTAAGGGTGTGCAATTCTTGAAATAGCAATGTTGAGTTTTCGGTTCACACAATTTAGTTCTTTTTCTACATTTTTCTGTAATTCTTCGATTCTTTTATTTTTAGGCCTACCTTCTATTAATAATTTTGGGAATCCCAAATATATTATAACCTGAATCACATCAATTCGTTTTTGAATCTCTATACGTGCAATTCCTTCAACACCAGAAGAAATTTTCATATTTTTTTGTATATAATTCTTGATACAGTTTCTGATTTTTTGATCTTCTTGCAGACCCCCAGAATAATTTTTTGGTTGTGCAAACCAAAAAGAATAAGGATCTTGGGTTGTACCGAGTCTGAAACCAAGTGGATTTATTTTTTGTCCCATAATCCCCCACTACTATACATATCATGAGATGTCATTTTTGTGGACTTCTTTATCCACCTCGGGTTTTTTAAGTATATATTATATTCTTGATATTTTGGATATTCTGAATATTTTTCATATAAGGATAGATCTTTCAATACAATACTTATATGACAAGTTGGTTTTTTTATCAGATAACTTCTTCCTCGAGCCCGAGGTTTTAATCTTTTAACAGTAGATC